ATATCAAAGCGACTTCTGGCATCACCGAAAGGATCGAAACCACATTCGTAGGCCGACAATTTTTCTGGGTAGGTCGAACTATTGGAAGAAAATAGAAAAGGAACACCGAGTAAGATCAAAGAAACTAGCAGACTAATCACTAAATAGATACAAATAGGTGCAAATTCTAACATCACCACAGCCCACTTGGTTATTTCGCTCCTTGCTGGCGGAGCGGTATACCGAAAAAAAGAAAGAAGCCCTTTATCGGATTTGAACCGATGACTTAAGCCTATTTCTTAGGGCGTTTAAAGAGCATGACTCTTTTTTTTTTAATTCAAGAAAAAAGTGACTTACGGAATCTCAAATATAGCTCGCGAAAGCAACTTTCGTTTACTTACACAATTAGTAGGACACGGAGAAACAACCTACTTGACTTCTTTCTTCCGTCGTTGACCCATGATCAATGGCTGGACCATACTCTTGCCTTTAGGCCCGCCCGCCCACTACCAACCTCTTAATGTCGGCCGGGGTTGCCACCTAGCACCCGCTTCACTTCAGACCTTCTACACAGCGGAAGCAGCAATGCATATGATAATCTGGTGTGCGGGATGCACTTCTTGTGTGAGCCCCCCTGCAACTAGATACGAGAGACTTGCTTACTGGCCATGTGCCCCATGAGACTCGGGTTCAATTGAACGAGCAAGGAAGAAAGTGAGCCCCAACGACAAACGAACGTATTTGCTGACTTCAGCGTCACATCAAGGTGACAGGATTCGAACCTATGGCCCTCTGTACCCAAAACAGATGCGCTGACCAGACTGCGCTACACCTCGTCTCACCACCCCGGAGCATATAGATCCACCCGATCGATGAACACTCAAACCGAACTCGCCCTGGGCACAGGGACGCGAGAACCAATCCGACCACCGCTTTTTTTAGCAAAATATGCCTCCAGAAAGATAGGGCGACGCCAAAAAGCCGTATAGTGCAGGAGCGCTCACATTTTTTGGCTTACTCTTTCACTTTTCTTTCCAAATTCCGGCTCGCTCCCGGCTACGTGTCCTTTGGACCCTTCGCCCGCTTAGAAGTGGATTCGAACCACTGACACAAGGATTTTCAGTCCTTTGCTCTAACCAGCTGAGCTACCTGAACCACTTTCCTAAAGTCTGTTTTCTTCATCGAATAGCGCCCTACCTTACCACTTTCTTAGTAAGGGAAAAGCAAGCCCTTTACTAAAAAAAAAAGAAAGGCCGTCAAGCTTTCGAACAGCTCTTTCAACTGCCGCCTAATCCTCCAACATGCTCAAGAACCGAGAGCCGTCCAGGGACTGGACGGCCGGAGGGAGCTTGCTTATAGAAAGAAGATAGGCCGGTCAAACAAAAACAACGGGCTCTCCGCTCCGTCTCACTAAGTAGTGCTATTCTGTCCTCCGGGGGTCCCAAAGAGGTTCTTTCTCTCACGTAATTTCGCCCGCCCGTTCCACTTCCGCGCCGGAGGAAATGGGATTCGAACCCATGATACAATCTTCTTGTATGTCGATTTAGCAAACCAATGCCTTAAGCCGCTCAGCCATACCTCCAAGTTGTTGATCGGAATGGAATTTGATGTGCCGGGTTTGGTTGGTTGCCCGAAGGGCTATCTGATCCGATCAACTGCGTAAGCCGTAGCGCGCGTACTCTTCCTCTATGAACGAGACTCCATCCAAATCTGCCACTCGTTGGGCGACGCCTTCTTTTCTATGAACACCCCACCATAATGAACTTTGCCAGTTTTCGCCTCCGGCGCGACCAGGAGAGAACACACGGTCAAGCCAAGCCCGCCTGAATTAATATCTCCTTCGTCTGGTAGAGAAAGAAGGGAGAAAGCCCGGGGAACTGGACTGTGACTCTTCTATTACATTACGGAGAAGTCCATTCTCGTTATGATCGATCCACGTCCTACCGTAGTGCCCGGAGAACCAGGCTTGCTTAGCAACCAAAGCTAGCTTAACTAACGCGAAGGCATTTTTCGTTGATTGCACGAGCTCGCCAGCAAGCAAACCCCCTTTGTGAAAGTGCTAAAGTCCCTTCCTATCCCTTTGTGACCTTGAAGGGGATCCCCGAACTCCATTCCTTCACAAGTGCGTCTTCGCTTCGGATAGACTTCAAGAACAGAAGGCCTAGCCCCTGGAATCAATAAAAAAAGTGGGCATAAATCGAAATAGAGTCATTCCTCTTCTACTACCAAAGAATCTCTATCCGTCTTCCTTTTCTCGTACCTCTCCCCTAATCTAGTAATAAGGCCTTCCTTTCTCTCAGACCATATATATTAGCATTTGTTTGTGTGTTCTCTGTAGTTATTCTAAGAGAGGAGTTTGAGCGGGCTAACTAGTTGAATCGATTTCCGCTCACGCTCCTTACTTTAATTCATGTTTACGAATACCTTCTTCCATTCATGTGCCCTTCCCAACTTACTCAAAGGTTGGCTCAAGCAAGTCTGGAGGGATTGAAGGAGTTGAAAAGTAAAGTACTGAATTGACTTAATTTAATTAATAAGTTAGTTCCAGGCTGACGCTTGAAAGTGCTAGCTCTTTCTTTTCTACCCCACAAGATCGGGAATTCCTATCTATCTCATACCCATTTGTCCCTTCGCTGACTTGACTCGCAAGACCGGGTTTGGGAGAAGAAAAGGAAAAAAAACCAGCCCATAGGTTTTCCCTACGTTGTTGCGAACGAAAGCCCCCTCAAACTAAACTATAGCCAGTAAGCCCTCTAGCTGCATTAAGGAACTCCAGCGCTGGACTGGAGCACTCAAGCAGATAAGGCAAGCCCTTTAAAAGTAAGCTCAAGCAAGCTAGATAGCGTAGTCGCATACAGAGCCATGTGTCTCGAAGGAGGCAAAGCCCCGCTCTCCCGCGATATAGATGGCTAAGAACTCCACGCTTAGTTCGTTTTATCTTATTTTTGGCACGGGGGGTCTAAATCCGTGGACCCGATCAATGCCGAATGTCTCTATTAGTTTAGTGTCCCAGTAACCCTTCAACGCGAGTGAAAGCAATTGAAGATACATATCCAGAAACAAACCAGCGGCATACTTTTAGAAGGTTTTTGATTTCTTTGTAAGTTACTCGAAGAGGGCTGCTCAACTCAAAAATCTCCTAAAGAAGAACGTACGGACGGATCATGGCACTGATCGGAAGAGTGTCAAAGTTGAGGACCTAAAGCAGGCAGTGATGGATGACCCCGTATTGCAGTTGCCAGATCACACTAAGCCATTTGAAGTACACACGGTCAGACTATGCCATAGGCGGTGTGCTAGTACAATAAGGTAAGCCTATCGCATATGATAGCCGAAAGCTCAATGAGACCGAGAGGCGCGGTCCAAGAAAAGGAGATGACAGCTGCACTACTTGAGAACGTGGAGGCGGGTCACGATTCGTGTTCAAGACGGATAATGTGGCGACGAGTGACTTACTGACCCAGAATAAACTCACGCCAAAACAGGGACGATGGCAAGCAAGACAAACTTGCCAAGTTTTATTGATATGGTGCGTCAGTATAAGCTTGGACGGACCAACCAGGTCGCGGATGCCTTAAGTAGGAAGGCAGAGCTGGCGGCATTTAAGTGTGAGGAAGTGGCAGCCACCAGCAGGGTCACGAGTACCCTACCGCATCGTATTCGAGATGGGCTTTGAAAAAGGACCCGTGAGAAGCCTTTTGCACCAAGCTAAGGAATGCAAAACTCGGCTTGGATCAAGGATGGGCTCTTGCTCACAAAAGGGAATCCACTTTTTTTTCTTCCAAAACCTTTCTTTTTTCGGTATGCCGCTCCGCTCGTGCGTGGCACTCCTTGCTGGCGGAGCGAAAACAAAGCAAGGATAATTTTTTGTGATTTTTTTGGGGCCTTTGATTGCGTATTGAATATAGATCCATGTCTTTCTTGTTCCACTAGCTAGGAACTCTCACATGTCCGTTTCGTTATCCCAACCTTATTTTTTGATGTCAAAGACCAGAAGCTACGCGCAAATTCTCATTGGATCTCGGTTGTTCTTAACAGCGATGGCTATTCATTTAAGTCTTCGGGTAGCACCACTAGATCTTCAACAAGGTGGAAATTCTCGTATTCCGTATGTACATGTTCCTGCGGCTCGGATGACTATTCTTGTTTATATCGCTACGGCTATAAACACTTTCGTGTTCCTATTAACAAAACATCCCCTTTTTCTTCGCTTTTTCGGAACCGGTACAGAAATTGGTGTTTTTTCTACGTTCTTTACCTTAGTTACTGGGGGGTTTCGGGGAAGACCTATGTGGGGCACCTTTTGGGTGTGGGATGCTCGTTTAACCTCTGTATTCATCTCGTTCCTTATTTATGTGGGGCACCTTTTGGGTGTGGGATGCTCGTTTAACCTCTGTATTCATCTCGTTCCTTATTTACCTGGGGGCACTGCGTTTTCAAAAGCTTCCTGTCGAACCGGCTCCTATTTCAATCCGTGCTGGACCGATCGATATACCAATAATAAAGTCTTCAGTCAACTGGTGGAATACATCGCATCAACCTGGGACCATTAGCCGATATGGTACATCAATACATGTTCCTATGCCCATTCCAATCTTGTCTAACTTTGCTAACTCCCCCTTCTCAACCCGTATCTTGTTTGTTCTGGAAACACGTCTTCCTATTCCATCTTTTCTCGAATCTCTTTTAACGGAACAAATAGAAGATCAAGACCAAAACCTAGTTCACTCGCTGAGTTCCATCCAGGGCGGAATGGTTAAAGCTTCCCAACTCAACATTGGATTGGCGAATTCGTAGGTTCGATTCCTGCTGGATGCATGCTAATGGGACCCTCTAATAAGTCTATTGGAATTGGCTCTGCATCAACCGAATCAACAGAGCCGACTGAATCAATGGCTAGACTGGGTACAGCTAAAGTCAAGGGTTGGCTTGGCTCGACTTAAACTTCTTAAACTTAAAGGATGAGATAGCGTCAGCGGGCTAGGCGCAGTCTAGAGCATGAGAGAGAGCGGATAGGCACAAGATAAGATAAAGAGAAAAAGGTTGTTAAACGATAACCGGAGAAGGAACTAGTAAAGAAGTCAACTATTAATTATAAGGATAAAGGTTAGTGCTTTGCTGGTTGAAGTATTGGTTTGTAGGCAGTTGCTGGCTAAGAAGGAAGGTAAAGAGGACGGCTGTCAATAGCAGGCAATAGGAAGGAAGCGAGAGCTATATAGGCGAGCTAGGCAGTCCCAGTCCTCTAGTCAGCAAGCTCTTATAGCTGTCCTGTCCGAAGAAACCCTTCCTTATCCTTATGGAATCGATGCGCTAAGTCTTCCCTATTCAGCCGCTTGTGAACCTTCAGGTACTGTCTTATTCAATCTAATCTATCTTTCTTCAATTCCTCTTTTACCCGAAAATGCAATTATAGGCTAGGCATTGGGTTCGGCAAGAATGATATCCCCCAAGATAGAAAAACTAGCCGTCACCCCACAAGTAGTAGAGTAGTAGCTGTAAGAATGGATAGACAGAATACCTTTTGATTTGATTGAGAATCATATTCATATAAAGGGCATTTCAAGGGGAAGATATTTTACCCATTTGCATCAAGCTCAAACTTCCTTCTTGGAGACGTGCACCCCCAGAAGCACACACTATAAATAAGAGGTCGTAAGCACAGACTAGAATAAGAGGTCAAAATGGATTGGTAGCATACTCGATCAAAGGGGTGTGATTTTATCGCCTACTACGGATCCCATACTACCCCCCATAAGAAATTGACAATCCATAAGCCCAATCAATTGCTATGGGAATAGCCTTTGCCTTTCGTTGACCTGTCCCTCTTTGAACAGCCTCAGTGAATCCAATCCCGTCTTTGATACGAATGAATCAGTATGAGCTTTATAAGGTTCTTCTTCCGATTGAAATTCAATGGGATCAAGAGAGACCCTGTCTTCATCCATAGCCATAGGATCCCAAGTACCCGGATCAATCGAGAGTTCTATTCTATCTGATTTATCTGAACTACTCATTTTAAAATTATATCCACATTCATTGTTCACAAATCTTCCTTTTTTACTTCATACTTCTAATCTGACTTCCTAGATTGCTTCTAATTAGAATTGGAAAGGAATGGAGTCGAGGGGAGACCTTCTAGTAGCCCTTGGTGTGCTCTTTTTTGTCTTAAGCAAATTGGGCAACCTTCCTCGTCTGCCTTTCGACTCGTGTACCCGATTTCCTAACTCCCTTTCCCTAGAAGATAGCCATCAGCCGAAAAGAAAAAGAGCAGAGGACTTCCCCTCTCTGAGGAATTCTCTCCTCCAACCGACGACCCCCTCCCAGGGTATGCAGCGTCAACGTATAACTATGCATCCTAGGGCATGGCTGCCTTCTTTCTCTAATTCAACCTTTTATCAGCGACTGATTAGGAAGAAGCTGTAGTGTCGTCAGTTGCACCCCCCTTCAGCAGTGTGAGAGCTAGGGTGAGACCGCTATCGTCTTTGGCCCTGCCCTACTTTATGAAGGCTTCTTGTCGCCTCTCTTCTCTTTTAGCAAGGTATGCTTTGTAAAGCCTTTCAAAATGCAAGTAGAATGGGCCCACATCAGAATGTCTTAAGCAACAAAAGACGGATGCCTAACTTTCAAGAGAAGACTAAGATTCTGAAGTATGCTACCCCCCTATCCTATGCCCTAGTTCGTTCTTTCCCGACCAAGGAGAATCCGATAAGAAGCATAAGACGAGAAGCTGTGCTGTGAGTCGGGGCTAGGAAGTGGCTACTTACTCATAACAGAAGATAGAGCCTTTCTTTCCCGATCGTCAATCATTTCAGGAAGTTAAGAAGCCCTATAGTTTAGTTGTTTTGGTTCTCTTATCTTCTATCTTGCTTGCGCTTATTCAGGAAGATCTTGAACAGAGGTGATCTCGATCATCACTTAACTGACGATACCGGATCGAGCTAGATGATGCTTCTTCTTTGTGATTGCGTAAAGAGCGTCTTTTTAAGCGAAAAAAAAAGTCTTTCATTGCCCGATGTGTCAACTTTCGTGCCTATCCATTAGTAAGCAGGTTCCCTCGAAGCCCGGTAACTACGCCATTCATAGTTAGCCCGGTCGGTAAGCCCGACAGCTTTCTAGTATGAGTCTCTGCTCTTTCCCTATCAGATGGTGCAGCCAGCGGCTAGTTCTATGATCTGCTGGTTCTTCTCGATATGGCTCGAAGCTCTTTCCTATCTATTATATGGGACTGCCATCCTTGATTCAACCGATCTTATTGAACAACCTATTTCAACAACTTATTATTGTACACAAATAGGTTGTTCGATAATAGGTTGTTGTTGTAGTTGCTAGTGGGACTGCTCTTCCTAGTAGCAGCACATTTTACAGCACATCTTTGACTTTTCTGACAAAATAAGTTCTTTTATGTGCTGTTCGAGATGTTACAAAGATCGGATGAACTAGACCAAGGGGAAAAGAGGAGTCAAAAAGTGGAAAGATTCGTCGAAAAGGCTCAAGCTAGGAATCAGTCAAAAGTCAGAGGCAGTCGAAAGGAAGGAGGAATTTAAAAGGAAAGGTGCGTTGTCACCGCCCCTGGGTACCTTTGTAGTAGATTTCCTTTTTTGTTGATTTGGGAGAAAAGAAAGAGAAAAAATCTCATTCGAAGAACGTTGAGCTGCACGAATGGCAACGAATGCCGAAGTCAAAGAGGCCGAGACGCCTATGATTAGATGTCTGTTGAGATTGGGGGTAGTTTGATTCTGGGAACCTATGGAATGACTGAGAATAGGTTGTTGCTGAGGATTGCAATCTTAGATTCCCACTAATCAGGCTGAGCAGACGCAAGCATCTCTTCCGCCAACCCGGATTCATATAGCGCTTTACTTTCCTAATTTTGATAAGTGCCCGGTCTCCCCTGAAACTCTTAGTTGACGCCGTTCTCTATCTTTATCTTTGGTCAAGTCTTTGATCGTTGAGTCAAGCTGATCGAGGAATCAAGCCCTTCCCGAATGGGGTACAGTCGAGATCTTAAGAAGAGGTTCATAGCGGGAGGGACTCAATCGAAACATCTCTAGCAAACCAAGTAGCGAACTGCAACTATTGCGTCTATCGCGTATTTTGAAACAAAAAATCCCTCCTCAAGTATGATCATTTTTGAAGCAACTCTCCGGTTGTAAAAGGTCTTTAGGAGAAAAAGACGCCGTTTCCTAGCTAGATGCGGTAGTTTCTGGACTTCAATACCTGATAGCTACTCGAATATTGCTTCTAGTCGCCGAGCTGAGGCTATCTCTTTCCTAGGTTTGGCTAAGGCAAATGACTGAACCTGTAAAATAGGAAATGAAATGTTATCCGTCAACTCCCCTCTTTCTTCTTCTACTGATGCTAAGTATGCTTTCCCTCCAGGGATAGGACTGATGCCCGCTCGACCTTCATTGATATTGATCACTCTTACTATAGGATAAGAATATTCGTAACTAAGAGACTGAAAGGAAAGAAGACCTGACTAGGATAGCTTCCTGGCCTAGGTAGTTTGTATGTGGTAGTTAGCTTTCTTTTCCCTAGATTGCTTAGTGCTGAGCTAAGTTCCGCCCTTTCCTATTAGCTATAGTAGGAGGTTGACTATGTCCTCTAGGACGGAAAGGGATAAGATCAACAATGCCATCATTGACTTCTTCCTCTGACCGGGCTTTTTGTTGATTGACTGAACCCGGACTTCTTTTCCAATCCAAGCAACCTACGTTATCAAGTCTTCACGTAGTTCCTTCTCTCACGCGCTTTTCCACGATTCGCCTGTGGTAAAGCAGCTCTATAATATCCTTTCGAGTGAGGTTTCAACTATGCTAGGAGGGGCTAAAAGGTAGGAGGCTGGGGGTCTAGGTCACAGTACGAGAACCTATTATCCTACCTCTTATTACTTGGGGTTCTATACCCCTTTTCTCAACGTCGAAATAGGCCAGGGTTCGTCTATTTCGATACAAAAACCACGACTTTGAGAGACCAAACCCACTTTGGGAACTCAAAGACCAGGAAACGGAAGCATGCTTGAGGCAATATGAATAGGGGATTGAGTGGGGACGGACACCATCCCTGCGGAATGGAAAGAAGGCAATCCAACTTAGTGAGCTCGAACGCGCGACCATGGAGACTCTATCATTGGCGATTGGGTCGACAACTAGCTTATTGGGGGACCCGTGGAAAGAGCCCTTCTTGGGAAACCAATGGAAATACATACCCCCTTGACAAAAACCAATGCTTTGAGTGGGCAAACAAATGGCTTCCAAGCCGTATTTAGCTGAGGCGAACAGAGGCGATCAATAGTGAGCTCGACCACGAGGATCGACCTATATCATGGTAGGGGTGACAAAGCGCGAAAGCACTGAGCACTTCTGAATAATCTGGTGTCACCCATTATCACCCCTTTCTCAGGATCTAGCCCTCTTCGACGACCAATGCGGGACGGGAGCAGGAAAACAACTAGCTTGCGCCTTGGAGGTCAATATGACTTTACTTAACAGAACAGAAAAGACGTAGATATTGCCTGCATTGCCTGCCTTGGAGACCCGGACCTGAAAGACTCTTCACTTAAGGCGTACTCTTTCCCCTAGCCTGTGAACGCTCTATTGAAAACTAGGTTGATGGTTCTCTACAGCTGAAGAATAAGCTTTTGAACATAAATAGACGGACGTCTCGAAGAACGTCTTGGCGGCGGATCGGGCCTCAATCAAGAGAAGGGCCACCTTATCTCGAAGAATACGCTTTGCCGCCCATGCTTGTGACCTACCTGAACCAAGAAGCATCACGATTCTCCCCACGCGCAAGGTGGTGTGGAAAGGTTGATCCAACACCGCCGGGAGGTGGTGAGGTGAGATCCTCTCCTTCGTGGTTCACCTTCGTTATGCGTAGCTCAATTCAGTAAAGGTAGAACCACAGTAATGGCGGTATCACTCATTTAGTACGATAGTATTAGCTATAAGTGAATTGTTACCTCGTACGATCGTCGCCTATTCAATAGGATCGAGAAGTAGAACCTTCAGCGACTTTTACTAAGTCAATTTAGTAACTAGTACTAATACTAATAATTGACCGAGAAACTCCATACCATTCTAGTGGGATTAGCAGTTCGTCAAGCAGATATCCGTTGTTTAGTAGCACAAATATTATGACTCTTCTCTTTTTGGTTCTACACTTGTGGAAACAAATGTAATGAGACGTATTTATCCACTCCTTGGCAATACATATAAGGGGTAAGTAACCTGGGTAACTATATTTTCCTTTAGTTAGTGAGGGAAAGCTATGATTTCACTGATGAGGAGAATTCGATCCCGATCCCGATTCAACAATCATCAAACGAGTCACAATAAATATGAATGGGTGGTAGGCTTTCAGGTATAACACAATCTATTGCTCGTTTTCTGCCTTCCCCGCTCCTATGTCAGTTGGGTGGGCTTTGGCCATCGCCCCCCAATATATATATGTAAGCTGTTAACCATACCCTACTCAACCGTAGGTCGGGTCAACCCAACGAAACCTTCACCTTCCAAACGAATTATTCTCAACTGTGTGTGCGCGATTCAAGAATTGTCATGAACCTGACGTTACCAACCTGACTGAAAGGGGGGCGAACACTCATCGTTTACGGCACGGACTACTTACTATATTTCATACTGTTTGCTCCCCATGCATGCGCACCTAAGCGCCGAGACCCAGCCTTCGCTTTTGGCGTTACTTACCCGAAATCAAAGGGGGAGTGGCATGCATTGTTTTGGAATTCATAGCATCTCCTAATGAAGGGTAGGTTTGAAGAGAGAAATAGGCACCCCCCGGACACCTATTTTATCACCTCACCTTCACTACAGGATTATTTATTTCGTACCTTTCGGGCAGGTTAACCTTGACGGAGATCGCTTCCTCCCTGTAAGCTCAAGCAGGAGCTCGTTCACTTCTCCTCGCCAGCTATCGCCTTTTTCTCGACCCCCATGAAACATTAAGTCGTGGAGTGCATAAGCCCATAAGCTACAGGGGCGAGCCTTAAGCTGAAGGGGGCGAACGGACTTTCGGTCAATGATCGAGTCTGTAAATAGGTCCAGCGAATTAGTTAGTGACTGGAAAGAAGGGGAACCAACAGGCGAAAAAGAAGTGAACACTCCCAAGCCGAAATATCACAAGTACCGCCTGGTCCCGCAGAGGAATCGCTTTTCTCTGAGCTACGAAAGAGAGAGGAGAGGGAATTCCATATATAGAAATGAGCATGACACTTGAAAATTCGTGTAAAAGTCCAAGGTTGGAGGAGAAAGTCCGTACAAAAGCATCGAGTATAATAGGAGCATCCGTCATATGTCAAGGGAAGGTTCCCCACCTTCCTCCAGTAGATCACTGGAAGTCCTTCGCGAAGGATTCAATCCAGCCATAGGGATGTTCCCCTATCACTGGTAGTCCTCGTAGGTCAGTCTGTGTTCCGTGTATTGTATAGAGGATCGACTCTCTCTTAAACGGAACTTGCTCGTTCTGTCCTGCGTTCTACCTATCTATGATATCCCGTGCAATCTATACTCTTTGTGACTTTTTCCATTACTTATATTTATATATATATCGTGTGCTTGCTTCCGACTCGATACTGCCTCCGACTTGTACCAAGACTAGCCCTTTCTCCAACTAGTGCCGTTTACCTGCGCTACTCGCTGTGTTTTCAATCGACGAATGCAGATTATCGTAGAGAAAGAAAGGCCTGGTTCACGGCTCGGAGTAAGCCCTGGACGCCGATGGTGACACTGGTTGGGTGAAATACAAAGGGATCTTTTTCAAAGTCAACCTTTGAAACGGATTTCAAGAGCAATTAGCGATTATGAGCTCTTTCTTTCCAAGACGTCCTCATAACACTCAGTTGCGGAATTGGAAGATATTAGTAGAGAGAGATTCCAAGTGAGATGCCCAAGAGAACGAGGGAAAGAATCGACGAGCTAAGAAAATAAAAAATCGAAACGGTTCTTAATGAGCTGTGATATCGGCTTTCGGGGGACCATTGTGACACCCCTCCACCCAAGAAAAAAACCGACTCCGTTCCCACGGGGAACAAGAATGAAAAAGCGTGAATTCTGTTCTATATTAATCTATGTTAGAAGGTGCAAAATCAATAGGTGCCGGAGCTGCTACAATTGCTTCAGCGGGCGCTGCTGTCGGTATTGGAAACGTCCTTAGTTCCTCGATTCATTCCGTGGCGCGAAATCCATCATTGGCGAAACAATCATTTGGTTATGCCATTTTGGGCTTTGCTCTAACCGAAGCTATTGCATCGTTTGCCCCAATGATGGCCTTTTTGATCTCATCCGTATTCCGATCGAAGATGGAAGTTTCATAAAGCAAGCACCTCTTTTTTTCCAGCCTTTGATAGGGGCTGGGGCGCTGTTCTTAAAGAGGCGAGAAAGAGGAAAATGATTCAAATTCAAGAATAAAGAGTCGAATTGGAAGAAGGAAGGACCCCGAAAATGCTCCGCGCGTAGGTTCGGTTCGTTTGTCGTTGGGGCAACCAATTCACCTTGTGCCTCATT